AACGGGTTTTGGTCCCGCTATTCGGAGGTTCGAATCCTTCCGTCCCAGTCTAGATCCATTTTTATGCCCCATTATTCCCATAGAAAATAGATAGAAAATAGAAAGAAGTAGGTGGTGTGTAGGAGTTAATTAATTTAAATCTATGTGTCTGTTCGAATTTCATTAACAAATAATAAAGTTCCGTATTATATAGAAATATGTTATGGAGCCAATGTTTTTTCGTTGAATCTCATTTGATTAAGGCATTTCGTGTTTGACTCTAATGAAAAATTGGAAATTGATGTAACGATTGAGGCGGGGTGATTTATCCTATCCATTTTATTCACTTTATGACAAGAGCGGATTAGTGGAATAGTACTTAATTCTATGTTAAACCAAATACATATCAATCATATAATATAATCATATAAAAATTAATATAATCATATAAAAATACAAAATGAGGAAATGTTTAGTTTATATGACATGTATTGTTCTATTTCAATGACAAGAATTTTTGGGTTTGTGTGAAAAAGATTTGTAATCCTTACATTTTTGAAACTAAAACTATACTAAAAATATGGATATTCTATAGAATATTTATAAGAGTGACAACTGTTCAGTCTATCTGATAGATACGAAGCCCTCCCCTATTCTATTTTTTTATTTTGCTTTTCGTAATCAGATGAAAAGAATAAAGATTCGAATCTTTATTCTTTTATCTATTCTTTCTTTGTTCTTTTATCTATTCCAAATAGAAATTTGAAATTCAAGTCAGTGATGAATCAATTCAAAAAGAAAGATCAATCTTTATCGGAAGATCAAAGGTGGTACTTATTGTCCAATTTTCTTCAAATTGAATCCAATTTAATAATTTCATAATGATGTCTAAATAGGAAACTTTTTCAATTAGAAAGATTTTTTTAATAAATCAAATATTTTTAATGATTTCTTATACGTGTAATTTTTTAAAAAAGTAGGAAATCCTTGAATCTATCCTATCTATCCTATTGAGCCACTTGAAGATGCCGATTTAAAAAGCGATTGTTTTCTCTATTTTTATTTCTTTCTATATATGTTAAAACTATGCTAAAAATGCTGTCTTGCTAAGACTTTTTTCAGAAAAATCGTTCCACATATCATTTCCACATATCATATATTCATATATAGAAGAAAAGTCTAGATTCCAATGTTTTATATCTATGGACAGCTGAACCAATGACTATTCATGATTCGATAATTGAATCAATTCCATACCGGTTCCAAATTAGAGGAATGTTATGGTAAAACTTCGTTTGAAACGATGTGGTAGAAAGCAACGTGCGACTTGAAGGACACGATCCATTGTGGATTTTTACATCCACCATTTTCGATTTGTCTAGGAATGGGGGTGCTCTTGGCTCGACATTGTTTGTTCTGTTACACTTGAACCCTTCGATTTTTTGTTGGGTTGTAAATAGTCCACGATGGAGCTCGAATAGAAAGTATTAATTCATTTCTCGGGGGCAAGGATCTAGGGTTAATACCAATCAATTGGAACAACTTCGTAAATATATGGAACATATATAGAAATCGAAAGGATCCAATTTGAGCGAGTTTCCAATTCAAAAGTAAAACTTGTTGAAATTGATCCAAATTTTTCGATTCAAAGTGTATCACGCGCGAATCAAATGTCCATAGGATTCTTTGATAGAAAGAAATCAAAAAGAGGTATGTTGCTGCCATTTTGAAAGGATTAAGGGGCACCGAAGTAATGTCTAAACCCAATGATTAAAAATAAGGATAAAGGATCTAAGAACAAGGAAAAACCTTTTTAATTTAATAATTAAATTGTCTTGATATTCTCAATAATTGGATCAGACTAAAGAATCCAAATAGAATTTGAAATAGTTTAAATGAGGCAAACAAAAGGGAGTAAAGACGACTCAATACATGAAATTGACTGAAGATTGAAGATTTTTCCTTTGCGCTATTTGAGATTTATTCAACTTGAGTTATGAGTACGAATGGTTTCTTTTTCATTTTGAGGAAAAAAAAGACTGAAATCATAGTCTAATTTATTTTATAGCCCATTTGTTATTTAATTTATTAGAATTGTAATTTATTAGAATTGCATATATTTATTAGAATTGCATATATAGACAAAACTTCGAATCAAATCATTTTTTATCGAGCCGTACGAGGAGAAAAACTTCCTATACGGTTCTGGGGGGGGGGGTATTGTTCATCTACATCTATCCCAATGAGCCGTCTATCGAATCGTTGCAATTGATGTTCGATCCCGAAGAGAAGGAAAAGATCTTCGAAAAGTGGGGTTTTATGATCCAATGAAGAATCAAACTTATTTAAATGTTCCTCTTATTCTATATTTCCTTGAAAAAGGTGCTCAACCCACAGGAACCGTTCAGAATCTTTTAAAGAAAGCGGAAGTTTTTAAGGAACTTCCGCCTAATCAAATGAAATTCAATTAAATTAAAGAGATCAGTAGCGACTTTGATATAACTTTGTCTAATTTTTCTCTATTTTTTTTGACCCCTTTTTCTGCTATATTCATATTTATTTCTCATTATTTCCATCGAATCCGATGGTCTAGAACGACAAAACCTTAGTTTTTAGTTTATTGATCTTATAAACTTATAAATATCAAATTCGGACATTTCGTTTGCCTTTATTGAATTGTGCCGTTTTCGTTCGAATTTGACTAACCAATAAGGAATCCGCTTTGCTTATTCCACTTAGATTGATGAAATACATTATGGACTAAAAAAGAAAATCCGATATTTTTTTATTCTTAGATTTATACTTTTTCTATCTATGTAGATTAGATATGTAGTCCTAATCCAAGACTATTTTGAATATTATTGCATTGTTAAATTCTTTGAATTTAACAATGCAATTTCTTTTTTGCACTGTATGTTTTTCTGAACATTTATATTGACAACAGTGTATTGAAGAAATATAATTCATCGTGATAAGTGAACCGGATCTATTTATTTCTGTCCCATAGTTTTTTACTATATCTTATTCAAATGATGCTTTCTTTGATACAAGAGCTTTTTTTGATTGAAAAAAAAAGCTAGATAACATAAGAGATGCTCTATCGATTTTGACAATTCTGTATCTTTCTTTTATCTGAGAATTTTGTTTATTTTCATCTAATCAATTCATTTTTATGTTTCGAATCCATTAGAAAATCTTTCTATATTTTCGATTTGTTAACTCAATGGTTTGATTAGCTCGTATAATCTCTTTTCTCTTTGTTTAAATTTGATTAAATTGATTCTGATTGTATCTATACACCCCCTTGTTGAAGTTTTGTTTAATCTATATTTTTTCGGGTTGCTAACTCAACGGTAGAGTACTCGGCTTTTAAGTGCGGCTAGAATCTTTTACACATTTGGATGAAGTGACGAATTCGTCCATACCGTTGGTAAACTTTGGAAGACCGCGACTGATCCTGAAAGGGAATACAGGGAAAAAATAGCATGTCGCATCAATGGAGAGTTCTGAGGATATTTCATTCTTATCGGATTGGTACAAAACCTTGTTCGAATTCTTGGAACGGAACAAAAGAAAGTTGGGTCGCATGAATAAATGGATAGGGGTCCTACGACTTCAATTAATTATCAGAAAGAAAAAGCAACCGGCTTCTGTTCTTAATTTGAATAATTTCCCGATCTAATTAGACGTTAAAAAGAAGTTAGTACCTGGTACGGGAAGCACTTCTCCCTCCACGAGTGGATTCTATTTTTTTTTAATGAATCCTAACTATTGACATTCTCTATTATGGAATGAAGATGTATGTGTAAAAGAAGCAGTATATTGATAAAGAAAGTTTTTTCCAAAATCAAAAGAGCGATTAGGTTTAAAAAATAAAAGATTTCTAACCATCTTCTTATCTTATAACATAGACGAATTAACTGAATGCAAAAGAGAGAGGGTAGAGAATCTGTTGATAAGTTTACCTGTCCCCGAGGTATCTATTCTTACTAGAATACTTTGTTTTTACTCTATCGCACTATGTATCATTTGATAACCCCCAAAATCTTCTACCTTTGATTCAAATCGAATTTCAAATGGAGGAAATCCAAAGATATTTACAGCTAGAGAGATCTCAACAACACGACTTTCTATATCCACTTATCTTTCAGGAGTATATTTATGTATTTGCTCATAATCGTGCTTTGAGTAGATCGATTTTGTCGGAAAATCAGGTGTATGAGAGTAAATCAAGTTTACTGGTTGTGAAACGACTAATTACTCGAATGTATCAACAGAATCATCTTATAATTTCTCCTAATGATTCTAACCAAAATCCATTTTGGGCGCGCAACAAAAATTTGTATTCTCAAATCATATCAGAGGGGTTTGCTTTTATTGTTGAAATTCCATTTTCTCGACAATTACTATCTTGTCTAGAAGGGAAAAAGAACAAGATAGTAAAATCTCAGAATTTACGATCAATTCATTCAATATTTCCCTTTTTAGAGGAGAATTTTTCACATTTAAATTTTGTGTTAGATATATTAATACCTCACTCTGTCCATGTGGACATTTTGGTTCAAACTCTTCGCTGTTGGGTAAAAGATGCTTCTTCTTTACATTTATTACGAGTCTTTTTTGACGAATATTGTAATTGGAATAGTCTTATTATTCCAACGAAAGCCGGCTCCTCTTTTTTAAAAAGAAATCAAAGACTCTTTTTATTCTTGTATAATTCTCATGTATGTGAATACGAATCCGTTTTCGTCTTTCTACGTAACCAATCTTTTCATTTACGATCAACATCTTCTGGAGTTCTTCTTGAACGAATCTATTTCTATGTAAAAGTCGAACGTCTTGTGAACGTCTTTGTTAAGATTAAAGGTTTTCGTGCGAACATGTGGTTGGTCAAGGAACCTTTCATGCATTATATTAGGTATCAAAGAAGATCCATTCTGGCTTCAAAGGGGACATCTCTTTTCATGACTAAATGGAAATTTTATCTTGTCGCTTTTTGGCAATGGCATTTTTCGATGTGG